TAATAGGTATTGGTATTTATCCTGATTTCGTTCTCTCGCTATCAATTGACAGGATAGAAGCTATTCTATCTATTTATTTTCATAAATAGTTTTCATCAATAAGACATTACATTAATGTAAAAGAACCGTGTGATTTTTAAAAGCGTTCACTGTATAATGCAATGAAAGAAAAAAAAAATGAAGTGAATTATAATCAGATACATCTAAAGTTTTTTCGAACCATTTGAATCACTACTTGATTCAAATGGTTCGAAAAAACTTGCACAAACCTTCTTTAATATAATATACGGGACGATGTTCCTATGTATTCTTCAGGCCCTTTCTTCAATTAGTTGTTAATGTGAATGAACCATAACTATGTAGTCCTATTCCTAATAGATTGACCCCAAAATAGCATATCCAAATTATAAGAAATCCTATAGAAGCCACAATTGCCGAATCCACACCCTGAAAGCTCTGATTTGTTCTACTATGTAAATAAATCGCGAATATGGTCCAAGTAATAAATGCCCAAGTTTCCTTGGGGTCCCAATTCCAATAAGACCCCCATGCCTCATTAGCCCATACTGCTCCCGAAAGAATACCTATGGTTAAAAAAGTAAACCCTAAACTAATGACACGATAACTCCACTGATCTAATTGTTGGGTTAATTGATACCTGTGATAATTTATAAATGAAAGAAAAGAAGTGTTTTGTAAAACACTTCTTTTTTCATTCACAAAGGAAAATGACCCAATTAAGAAATGATTGCTTTTGCGAGGAATATCTAGGTTTTTTCGAAATGTAATGACTAAAAGAGCTACGGATAATAACGATCCACATAAAAGAGCTGCATAACTCAATAACATCATACTTACGTGCATCATTAACCACTGGGATTGTAGAGCAGGGACTAATATTGCAGATTGATGCATTTCGGTTGAAAGACCCGAAGTGGCAAAGCCTTGGGTAAAAATAGCACTTGGCGCGGTTATTGCGCTTAAATAACTTTTCTGATTCCGTCTTTTAGGAAACATATGAATAATGGAGAAACTCCATGAAAGAAACATTAAAGATTCATATAAATCGCTTAACGGCAAATGTCTCGAATAAATCCAACGAGTAACTAATAATCCAGTTATACAGAAAAAGGTAGCCATCATGGCTTTTTCTGACAAATCAAATAGTACTACGGTTTCATGGACTAATAAGGTCATCAAATGAATCGTAATAACAATTGAAATGATAGAAAAAGAGATGTGAGTTAATATATGTTCTAAAGTGGCAAATATCATAATTTTTTTTAGGGGGGTATCCCCAATTACGGAATGGAAATCCGGAATTGAATTCATTATAGGATCTATTGTGCCTTTTTTAGAAGATGCCGCCACTCGGACTCGAACCGAGATGCTCTAGCACTGCTTCCTAAGAGCAGCGTGTCTACCAATTTCACCATGGCGGCTTCATCGAAATAATCATAGTCCATATGATGTTCAATCGTCGAGATTGAGGGATTTAATGCAATCTATTTTAGGAAATGTTAGAATCGATGAATAAAGACCCGTTCAAATAAATATTTAAACGCTCAATAATCCTTAGTCTCATGGCAGGGGGTCATTTTAAACAGCGGGCTTTTCCGTATTATAAGTTCTTCTGGAATAGTTGGAACTAGACGGTTATGCCCTGAGTCCGGGTATAGAACTAAGAATTTTTTTTTTCTCCTTTTTTGACGATTCATTTCTCATTTATCTGATTTGATAGATCCGAAATGAAAAAGATTCATTTTTCAATGAACAAAATAAAACAATATTTTTTATATATCACAACTTCATCACTACATCCAAAAGATTTCTATAAATATTTGGATAGTTTGGTATCAAAGATGTATTAATGATTGGGATCTTCATTGTATACATAACATAATTTGTGTGAGGATTTACCAAACCCATTAGGTATTGGACCGGGCATATCGTATAACAAAAGAGTTTCAATCTTTATCGGAATTCTACTGTATGTACTTTAACTTAGAAAACTTAGAAAATAAAATTTAAACTGATAAGATCTTTTTATATATAGAATTGAAATCTAATATTAATAGATAAAATAATTTAGATATTAGATCTAGATATATCGATTGATCGATCCTCCAGCTCAAACATGGGATAGGATCTATTGGGGTTGGATTACGTAAGATTGACTCATTCTTTAGTACATAAATATCGATCTAAATGGGATCCTGGCAGTTTTATTATTTTGTTTTTTTTTTTTTTATCTGTTCGAAACAAGAGGGAGTCCTTGTAGACATGTAGTGATTCAGAGAGCTACAAATCAAAGTTTTAAAATGTATATTTTAATCAATTAGTTTCAATAATCCATTGACTTTGACTATGAATCTTATCCCCGCCTTACTTTGGAACAAAAAGGGGGGCTCTAACCTCGTTCATACTTGTTTCAGATTTTCCAAAAATCTTAATGATGTATAACTATTGGAGATACATAATCCAATAAGCCAATCCCTTCCTAAGAAAAAAAAAATAAGAGTTTTGTTATTGTGAAAAATGAATCGATGGGGAAAGTTACAACCCCCATCTCGCGAATTATAAAAACCAATCAATGAAAGGTGAAACCTTGTATTTTGTGTCTAACTACTTCTTTCTTTTTTTTTTTCAAACAAAAAAAGAAATCATTTTTAGAACCTAGTATACAGAATAATTCGTATTCTACATACCACAACAGCTAGTTCTATCTCATATTGATGAGTTCAAAACATTAGTTAATGTGAATTCTTCATCTTATAAATTTAATCATCCAATTCATCGAGTCATGCTGATTCAGATTCAGATCATTCCAAGGCTTTATTACTTGTTTGTCGCACAAAAAAACTTTTGGAATGCCCGGTAGAAATAGATTTAGCTAAAGATAAAGCTTTTGCCGCGGCCTGATATCCCCTTCTTTTCCAAATATTTCTACGAATATGCTTTTTTGACAGAGAAGTACGTTTCTTTGGAACCGCCATTTCAAAATAAAAGGGTCACTCATTTTTATAGTTGGACGTGAAAGACATTTATTGTTCAATTCAAAATAGATTGTTCTTTCTATTAACTATTCATTATCTATCTTTATTCCATAGCCGATACTTATGCTTACTTCACTTCATAACATAGAAAAGTATGGATACAGATAGATGAGCATCGCATATGGTATCATTAAGGATAAAAAAAGAAATGAAATAGAAGAAAAAAGAAAAAACGATGTGATTTTCAAGGGAATTTTTTTTTTTCACATTTCCATTACATCCAATGTTCGAAGAAAGAATAATTTGTACTGATTGGGGGCTTCATATCTTTATTCAATCTATGTCTACGGGCGGGATCTACTACCGTTGAATCGGATGCCATTGATAAGAATCAAAAAGGTTCCAATTCATATCTCAGTCTATTTATATAATATATATATATATTATAAATGTTACATTTATAAAATCGAAAAGCTTAAGAACCCTTTCCTAATTTAGGAAACCAACAATGAATGTAACCTTTTTCTATTAATTGATCAAGCTCGGAGATAGAGTCCACATAATGAAAATGGAAATTAAATCAAAGTAGTTAATCCGTTAAACAATACATTACTTGATAAAATAAAGGGAATTTGAGTCATTTCTCATTTTAGTTCTATGCGAAGTGACAAGTATTCTAGGATTTTTCATAAACACATAAACATAAGTTTGTTTTATTGGACTCGAAGCCAATCAATTCAAGAATTAGTTAATGACTCCGAAGAAACTAAATAAAAACTAGGTTTATTGGATCGAGTTATTGGCAGATCCTATGATACATATCAGAATAAAGTACTTGAATTTTTGGTATCATTCTTTTTCCTTACTATATTGATATAAATATGGATAGAAATCACCGTATCGTATGTATATAGTAGAATAATGGAAAATCTCATATTTTTTATCTTAATAAATATCTTCGTTAATAACTAGGTAGTAGCTTTTAACTAGTAACTTGGTTATTTGAAGAATTGTAACTTTTTCAGTTGAATTTTTTTTTTTTTTATTTATTTTATTATTGCTCCTTCCGGAAGAAATAAGGGCTGGTGAATGGGAAACAATTAATAAGAATAAAAAAAGAAAGCTTGATTTTCTTATGGAACATACATATCAATATGCATGGATCATACCTTTCGCTCTACTTCCAGTTACTATGTCAATAGGGTTGGGACTTCTGCTTGTTCCGACCGCAACAAAAAATCTGCGTCGTATGTGGACTTTTCCTAGTGTTTCATTGCTAAGTATAGTTATGGTTTTTTCGTCCGATCTGTCTATTCAACAGATAAATGGCAGTTCTATCTATCAACATCTATGGTCTTGGACCATCAATACTGATTTTTCCTTAGAGTTCGGCTACTTGATCGATCCACTTACTTCTATTATGTCAATACTAATCACTACGGTTGGAATCATGGTTCTTATTTATAGTGACAATTATATGTCTCATGATCAAGGATATTTGAGATTTTTTGCTTATATGAGTTTTTTCAATACTTCCATGTTGGGATTAGTTACTAGTTCCAATTTGATACAAATTCATCTTTTTTGGGAACTAGTGGGAATGTGTTCGTATTTATTAATAGGTTTTTGGTTCACACGACCGGCTGCCGCAAATGCTTGTCAAAAAGCGTTTGTAACTAATCGTGTAGGGGATTTTGGGTTATTGTTAGGAATCTTAGGTTTTTATTGGATAACAGGGAGTTTCGAATTTCGAGATTTGTTCGAAATCTTCAATAACCTGATCCGTAATAATGGGGTCAACTCTTTATTTGCTACTCTGTGTGCCTCCCTATTATTCGTCGGTGCAGTTGCTAAATCCGCACAATTTCCCCTTCATGTATGGTTACCTGATGCCATGGAGGGGCCTACTCCTATTTCGGCTCTTATCCATGCTGCTACTATGGTAGCAGCAGGCATTTTTCTTGTCGCTCGATTTCTTCCGCTTTTCACAGTCATACCTTACAT